GCTGGCGTAGCTTAACTAAAGCATAACACTGAAGATGTTAAGATGAACCCTAGAAAGTTCCGCAAGCATAAAAGCTTGGTCCCGGCTTTACTGTCAGCTCCAGCTTAAATTATACATGCAAGTATCCGCACCCCTGTGAGAATGCCCTCAATCCCCCGCCCGAGGAAGAGGAGCCGGCATCAGGCACACAGCATCAGCACTTTGCCCAAGACGCCTTGCCACGGCCACACCCCCAAGGGAACTCAGCAGTAATAAACATTAAGCTATAAGTGAAAACTTGACTTAATTAGGGCTATTTAGGGTTGGTAAAACTCGTGCCAGCCACCGCGGTTATACGAGAAACCCTAGTTGACAAATACGGCGTAAAGAGTGGTTAAGGGTTAAAAAAAATAAAGTCAAACATTTTCCTAGTTGTTATAAGCATTTCGAAAACATGAAGCCCAACCACGAAAGTGACTTTACCTCCACCTGACCCCACGAAAGCTAAGAAACAAACTGGGATCAGATACCCCACTATGCTTAGCCTTAAACCTAGATATTAATCTTACAAAAATATCCGCCAGGGTACTACAAGCGCTAGCTTAAAACCCAAAGGACTTGACGGTGTCTCAGACCCACCTAGAGGAGCCTGTTCTAGAACCGATATTCCTCGTTAAACCTCACCATCCCTTGTTTCCACAGCCTATATACCGCCGTCGCAAGCTTACCCTGTGAAGGACTAACAGTAAGCAAAATGGATAATATCCAAAACGTCAGGTCGAGGTGTAGCTTACGGGGTGGCAAGAAATGGGCTACATTTTCTACTCAGAATAAACGAACGGCATTATGAAATTAATTCCTGAAGGTGGATTTAGAAGTAAAAATCAAATAGAGAGTCATTTTGAACCAGGCTCTGAGACGCGCACACACCGCCCGTCGCCCTCCCCTATAACCTCAAACACGTAAATAACCAAAAACCTCACAAAACGGGGAGATAAGTCGTAACATGGTAAGTGTACCGGAAGGTGTACTTGGAACATCAGAACGTGGCCGAGATAGTTAGGCACCTCCCTTACACTGAGAATACATCCATGCAAGTTGGATCGTTCTGAGCCTAACAGCTAGCTCACCTATCTTTATTAATACCAAACAATTCATAAATTTTACTTAACCTAAACACCTACAACTAAAACATTTTCCTGCCTTAGTATGGGCGACAGAAAAGGCATTAGAAGCAATAGAAACAGTACCGCAAGGGAAAGCTGAAAGAGAAATGAAACAACCCATTTAAGCTCAAAAAAGCAGAGACATAACCTCGTACCTTTTGCATCATGATTTAGCTAGAACTTTTGAGCAAAGAGAAACTTTAGTTCTTAACCCCGAAACCAAGTGAGCTACCCCGAGACAGCCTATTTTAGGGCCAACCCGTCTCTGTAGCAAAAGAGTGGGAAGATCTCCGGGTAGCGGTGATAGACCTATCGAACTTGGTGATAGCTGGTTGCCTAAGAAATGAATATTAGTTCAGCCTCGTACTCCCCCACCCAGACAAACACTTCTGTCTTATGGCACAGAGAAATCTACGAGAGTTAGTCAAACGGGGTACAGCCCGTCTGACCCAGGATACAACCTGAACCAGGAGGTTAAAAGTCACACTTAACAAGATATGCCGCTTTAGTGGGCCTAAAAGCAGCCACCTATTCAGAAAGCGTTAAAGCTCAGGCAGAACAAAAATCTATTATTCTGATACTCAACTCCAAACCCCTACTATTATTAGGCCATTCTATACCCCTATAGAAGAGATACTGCTAAAATGAGTAACAAGAAGGGAAACCCCTTCTCCATGCCCACCCATATATTAGATCGGACCCACCACTAATAATTAACGAACCCAACCCAAAGAGGGAAAAGTGATCAAATACTAAAACCAAGAAAATCTCACATTAACCAATCGTTAACCCCACACTGGAGGGCTTCAAGGAAAGATTAAAAGAAAGGGAAGGAACTCGGCAAATACAAGCCTCGCCTGTTTACCAAAAACATCGCCTCCTGCAAAAATCAACGTATAGGAGGTCTTGCCTGCCCAGTGACTAAGTTAAACGGCCGCGGTATTTTGACCGTGCAAAGGTAGCGCAATCACTTGTTTTTTAAATGAAGACCTGTATGAATGGTGAAACGAGGGCTTAACTGTCTCCCCTTTCTGATCAGTGAAATTGATCTACCCGTGCAGAAGCGGGTATAAATGTACAAGACGAGAAGACCCTATGGAGCTTAAGACACAAAGTTAACTGCGTTAATAAACCCTTATTAAAGGAAAAAACAAAACAGTAACTAATTTAACGTCTTCGGTTGGGGCGACCGCGGGGGAAAAAAAATCCCCCACGTGGAACTAGATATTTTTCTAAACCACGAGGCACACCTCTAAGTCACAGAATTTCTGACCAAAAGATCCGGCATTCAGCCGATCAACGGACCAAGTTACCCTAGGGATAACAGCGCAATCCCCTCCAAGAGTCCATATCGACAAGGGGGTTTACGACCTCGATGTTGGATCAGGACATCCTAATGGTGCAGCCGCTATTAAGGGTTCGTTTGTTCAACGATTAAAGTCCTACGTGATCTGAGTTCAGACCGAAGCAATTCAGGTCAGTTTCTATCTGTAAAGTTACCTCTCCTAGTACGAAAGGACCGGAAACGTAAGGCCTATATTTCAGACACGCCTTACTTCTACTTAATGAAAACAACTTAATTAAATAAAGAAGAACACAAAATACCCAAAGATATTTGGGGTTGGGATGGCAGAGTCCGGTAACTGCAAAAGGCCTAAGCCCTTTCCTGCAGAGGTTCAAATCCTCTTCTCAACTATGCTTGTAATCATTACCCACTTAATTAATCCTCTAGCATACATTGTACCAGTCTTACTAGCAGTAGCCTTTCTAACACTAATCGAACGAAAAGTTTTAGGCTACATACAACTACGAAAAGGCCCCAACGTAGTTGGACCTTATGGCTTATTTCAACCTATCGCTGACGGAGTCAAACTATTTATTAAAGAGCCCGTCCGCCCATCTACCTCTTCACCATTCATATTTTTAGCAGCACCTATTCTAGCTCTTACCCTGGCTATAATACTATGATCTCCTATACCCATTCCTTACCCAGTAACAGATCTTAACCTTGGAATTCTATTTGTACTTGCTCTTTCAAGTCTTGCAGTATACTCTATTTTAGGCTCCGGATGAGCATCAAATTCAAAATACGCACTTATTGGAGCCCTACGAGCCGTTGCACAAACCATTTCCTATGAAGTCAGCCTCGGCTTAATTTTATTATCCATTATTATATTTGTAGGAGGTTTTACCCTTCAAATATTTAACACTGCACAAGAATCTATCTGACTCCTTCTACCAGCCTGACCCATAGCAGCAATATGATATGTCTCTACCCTTGCAGAAACAAACCGAGCCCCATTTGATCTTACTGAAGGAGAATCAGAACTAGTCTCCGGTTTCAATGTAGAGTATGCAGGCGGCCCATTCGCACTCTTCTTCCTAGCTGAGTACGCCAATATTTTATTAATAAATACCTTATCTACTATCTTATTTCTTGGAGCCTCACATATTCCATCTATACCAGAATTTACATCAATAAACTTGATAACCAAAGCTGCACTTCTATCAATTCTATTCTTATGAGTACGAGCCTCTTACCCTCGATTTCGCTACGACCAACTTATACACTTAATCTGAAAAAACTTTTTACCTATTACCCTTGCAATTGTCCTTTGACATCTCAACCTCTTAACCGCATTCGCAAGCCTCCCGCCCCAACTATAATAATTCCAAAGAGCTGTGCCCGAATGCCCAGGGACCACTTTGATAGAGTGATATATGGGGGCTAAAATCCCCCCAGCTCTTAGGAAAAAAGGACTTGAACCCTTATTTTAGAACTCAAAATTCTAAGTGCTTCCATTACACCATTTCCTAAACAACATAGGAAGATAAGCTAAACCCAAGCTATTGGGCCCATACCCCAAAAATGAAGGTTAAATTCCCTCTCTTCCTATATGACAACAATTATTAAAGCCCTGTTATTGTCTTCAGTCGTACTAGGAACTATAATCGCCGCCATAAGCTCTAACTGACTTATGGCCTGAGTTGGCCTCGAAATAAATACTTTAGCCATTATTCCACTTATAGCTAACAACCACCCCCGTACAACAGAAGCTATAACCAAATACTTTCTTGTCCAAGCTACCAGCACAGCATTACTTCTACTTGCAACTTGCCTTAATGCATACCTAGAAGGAGTATGATTTATTACCTATATAAAAAACGATTACGCAACCATTATTGCTATAATAGCCCTGGCCATAAAATTAGGACTTGCACCTTTCCACTTCTGACTTCCAGAAGTCATACAAGGACTTAACCTAACAACAGGAATAATCTTAGCCACATGACAAAAATTAGCACCACTTGCTTTACTTCTACAAGTCTCTTACACACTTCATCCAACACTCCTTATACTTGGAGCAGTCTTATCCGTAGCCTTAGGAAGCTGAGGAGGCCTAAACCAAAGCCAACTCCGTAAAGTCCTAGCCTACTCATCAACCGCCCACTTGGGATGGATTGTTATTACTTTACAAACTGCCCATGAAGTAGCTATAATCGTAACAGTAATTTACATTATTTCCACCCTAGGAATTTTTTTAGCACTTTCTGCTACCTCAACAACTAAAATTGGTGTCTTAACCCAAATATGACCAAAAAATACGATTCTACTCACAATTTTACTCTTTCTGTTAATGTCACTAGGTGGCCTCCCCCCTCTAACAGGCTTCCTACCTAAATGATGTGTTGTAGAAGAACTAGTAACACAAGAAAAATCTATGACCGCCACCATACTCGTACTAGCCTCTTTACCTGGTCTATTCTTCTATGTACGACTCGGCTACTTTGCCATCCTAACTATTTTCCCAACCACAACAAAACTCAAACTTCACTGACGCCATAAAACTAATAAAACCAAAATTGTTTTAGCCACGGTATCAGCCATATCCATTATTTTATTACCACTCCTCCCATTAACCAAAGCCATTTCTAATATATACTACATTGACACCTTTGCCTAACTTAATAGTACAGAAACTTAGGTTAACTGAAACCAAGAGCCTTCAAAGCTCAAAATGGGAGTTAAAATCTTCCAGCTTCTGCCCACATATAAGACTTACAGGACTCTATCCCATATCTTCTGAATGCAACCCAGACACTTTCATTAAGCTAAAGCCTTTCTAGATGGGAAGGCCTCGATCCTACAAACTCTTAGTTAACAGCTAAGCGCCCAATCCAGCGAGCATCCATCTATCTTTCCCCGCCCCCTTTAAAAAGGCGGGGAAAGCCCCGGTAGATTTTAATCTACACATATGAATTTGCAATTCAGTGTGCTCTTACACCACAAGGCTGGTAAGAAAAGGAGTTAAACCTTTGTTTATGGAGCTACAACCCACCGCCTGAGCACTCGGCCACCCTACCTATGGCAATCACTCGCTGATTTTTTTCGACTAATCACAAAGACATTGGCACCCTCTATTTAATATTTGGTGCCTGAGCCGGTATAGTTGGGACAGCTCTAAGCCTTTTAATTCGGGCAGAACTTGGGCAACCCGGAACCTTATTAGGTGACGACCAAATTTACAATGTCCTAGTCACTGCCCATGCTTTCGTTATAATTTTCTTTATAGTCATACCCGTTATAATTGGAGGCTTCGGAAATTGACTAGTTCCACTGATAATTGGTGCCCCGGACATAGCATTTCCCCGAATAAACAATATGAGTTTCTGACTACTACCTCCATCTTTTCTACTCCTCTTAGCATCTTCTGGTGTTGAAGCCGGTGCTGGAACAGGATGAACCGTCTACCCCCCTCTTGCCGGGAACCTAGCACATGCTGGAGCTTCTGTAGACCTAACCATTTTTTCACTTCACCTAGCTGGTGTCTCTTCGATTTTAGGGGCTATTAATTTCATTACAACTATCATCAATATAAAACCCCCAGCCATATCTCAATACCAAACACCTCTATTTGTTTGGGCTGTCTTGGTTACAGCCGTCCTCCTTCTCCTCTCCCTCCCTGTCTTAGCAGCCGGAATTACCATGCTACTAACAGACCGAAACCTAAATACCTCATTTTTTGATCCTGCAGGAGGAGGTGATCCAATCCTCTATCAACATCTATTCTGATTCTTTGGCCACCCTGAAGTATATATTTTAATTTTACCAGGCTTTGGGATAATTTCCCACATTGTCGCCTACTATTCAGGTAAAAAAGAACCTTTTGGTTATATGGGAATAGTATGAGCTATAATAGCAATTGGCCTCTTGGGATTTATTGTCTGGGCTCACCACATATTTACAGTCGGAATAGACGTGGATACTCGAGCATACTTTACCTCAGCAACAATAATTATTGCTATCCCCACAGGTGTTAAAGTTTTTAGCTGGTTAGCCACCCTCCACGGAGGCTCAATCAAATGGGAAACACCCCTCTTCTGAGCTCTAGGATTTATTTTCTTATTTACTGTTGGCGGGTTAACAGGTATTGTTCTGGCCAATTCTTCATTAGATATTGCCCTGCATGACACCTACTACGTAGTTGCACATTTCCATTATGTTTTATCAATAGGAGCTGTATTTGCTATTATGGGGGCCTTTGTTCACTGATTCCCCCTATTCTCAGGCTATACCCTACATAGCACTTGAACTAAAATCCATTTTGGTGTTATATTTATTGGTGTAAACTTAACTTTCTTCCCTCAACATTTCCTAGGATTAGCCGGAATACCACGACGATACTCAGACTACCCTGACGCCTATGCCCTTTGAAACACGGTTTCATCAATCGGCTCCTTGATGTCCCTAATTGCTGTAATCATATTCCTCTTTATTTTATGAGAAGCCTTCGCCGCTAAACGAGAAGTAGCATTTACTGAGTTAACCTCAATAAACGTTGAATGACTTTATGGATGTCCACCCCCTTATCACACATTTGAAAACCCTGCCTCAGTCCAAGCCCCGCTCCACGAGAAAGGAAGGAATCGAACCCCCTCATGCTGGTTTCAAGCCAACCGCATAACCATTTCTGCTTCTTTCTTCCGATGATACTAGTAAAATTGGTATTACATTGCTTTGTCAAGGCAATATTGTAGGTTAAAATCCTACGTATCTTTAGCTTCTCAGCTTATGGCACATCCCTCACAACTAGGATTCCAAGACGCGGCCTCACCTGTGATAGAAGAACTCCTCCATTTCCACGACCACGCATTAATAATTGTCTTTTTAATTAGCACATTAGTCCTTTATGTTATTATTGCTATAGTCTCTACTAAATTAACAAACAAGTATATTCTGGACTCACAAGAAATTGAAATTGTATGAACCATTTTACCAGCAGTAATTCTATTCCTCATCGCTTTCCCATCCTTACGCATTCTCTATCTAATAGACGAAATTAATAATCCTCATCTAACCGTTAAAGCCCTAGGCCATCAGTGATACTGATCCTACGAATACACAGACTATCACGATCTTAGCTTTGACTCTTATATAGTCCCCACCCAAGACTTAATGCCAGGCCAGTTTCGACTACTCGAAGCAGACCACCGCATGGTTGTCCCAATAAATACCCCCATCCGAATCTTAATTTCATCCGATGATGTAATCCATTCCTGAGCTGTTCCGGCTCTAGGTGTAAAAACAGATGCCATACCAGGTCGACTTAATCAAACAGCCTTTATTGCTGCACGACCTGGAGTATATTATGGACAGTGCTCCGAGATTTGTGGGGCTAATCACAGCTTTATACCAATTGTTGTAGAAGCTGTTCCACTGGATCACTTTGAGAATTGATCATCCCTCATGCTTGATGCCTCACTAGGAAGCTGTAAGGGTCCAGCATTAGCCTTTTAAGCTGAAAGTTGGTGGCTCCCGACCACCCCTTGTGAAATGCCACAATTAATTTTAAACCCCTGATTTTATATTCTAGTAGTATCATGAGCAATTTTTTTAACCATTATTCCCTCCAAAATTATAAAACACTACTTTAACAACGAGCCCGAAACAACTAGTACTTACAAACCAGAGACTAACGCCTGAAACTGAACATGGCACTAGGCTTCTTTGACCAATTTTCAAGTCCTACACATTTTGGCATCCCCTTAATCATTGTTGCTATACTCTTTCCATGAATCCTTTACCCGTCCCCTTCAAACCGCTGACTCAATAACCGACTAATTACACTTCAAGGACAATTTTTTAATCGCTTTACCCAACAGCTCTTTTTACCCCTTAACCAAAACGGCCATAAGTGGGCCTTAATCTTCATATCCCTAATAGTATTTCTATTATCTATTAATATATTAGGATTACTACCATATACTTTCACACCCACAACTCAACTTTCTCTCAATATAGGGCTTGCAGTCCCATTTTGACTGGCTACAGTAATTATTGGAATGCGAAACCAACCAACTGCAGCTCTAGGCCACCTTCTTCCAGAAGGCACTCCTGCCCTATTAATCCCCACACTCATTATTATTGAAACCATTAGTTTATTTATTCGTCCTATTGCCTTAGGCGTCCGATTAACAGCTAATTTAACAGCTGGCCACCTCTTAATTCAACTTATTGCTTCTGCAATTCCCGTTCTTATAACAACCATGGCCCCCGTGGCACTTTTAACTCTCACAGTCTTATTTCTATTAACAATTCTTGAGGTCGCAGTAGCTATAATCCAGGCATATGTCTTCGTACTATTAGTAAGCCTTTATATACAAGAAAACGTTTATGGCCCACCAAGCACATGCATACCATATAGTAGATCCAAGCCCTTGACCCCTAACCGGCGCAGTAGCGGCTCTTTTAATGACATCAGGCCTCGCAGTTTGATTTCACTTCCACTCAGTTTCACTTATAACTCTTGGTCTTATCCTCCTCCTCCTCACGATAATTCAATGATGACGTGATATTATCCGCGAAGGAACCTTCCAAGGCCACCACACCCCACCAGTCCAAAAAGGCTTACGTTATGGTATAATTCTATTTATTACATCCGAAGTTTTCTTTTTCCTTGGATTTTTCTGAGCCTTCTACCACTCAAGCCTCGCACCAACTCCTGAGTTAGGGGGATGCTGGCCCCCCACAGGAATTACCACACTTGACCCATTTGAAGTCCCCCTCCTCAATACCGCTGTTCTACTAGCATCCGGCGTAACTGTAACCTGAGCTCACCACAGCCTCATAGAAGGCCAACGAAAACAGGCTATTCAAGCTTTAACCCTCACCATCCTTTTAGGCTTCTACTTTACTGCACTTCAAGCCATAGAATATTACGAAGCCCCCTTTACAATTGCCGACGGTGTTTATGGCTCAACCTTCTTTGTTGCTACAGGTTTCCATGGACTACACGTTATTATTGGTTCAACCTTCTTAGCAATCTGCCTACTTCGACAGATTCAATACCACTTTACTTCTGAACACCATTTTGGGTTTGAAGCAGCCGCTTGATACTGACATTTTGTAGACGTCGTATGACTGTTCCTCTACGTCTCTATCTATTGATGAGGCTCATATCTTTCTAGTATATTAGTTGGTACAAGTGACTTCCAATCATTTAGTCTTGGTTAAAATCCAAGGAAAGATAATGAATTTAATTATAACCATTCTTTTAATTTCAACAACCCTATCTTTACTCCTAGCCATAATTTCATTTTGACTGCCTCAAATAAACCCAGACGCAGAAAAGCTCTCCCCGTATGAGTGCGGATTTGATCCATTAGGATCGGCTCGTCTCCCATTCTCCCTCCGATTCTTCTTAATTGCTATCCTTTTTTTACTTTTTGATTTAGAAATTGCCCTCCTCCTTCCCCTACCTTGAAGTGACCAACTGTTAAGCCCCACCTCTACCCTATTCTGAGCTGCACTTATTTTAATTCTCCTTACTTTAGGACTCGCATATGAATGACTTCAAGGAGGCCTAGAATGAGCCGAATAAGGAGCTAGTCCAATAAAGACCTCTGATTTCGGCTCAGAAAATTATGGTTAAACTCCATAGCTCCTCTATGTCATTAACTCAATTTAGCTTTACTTTAGCTTTCATTATAGGATTAACTGGTTTAACTTTTTACCGAACTCACCTGTTATCAGCCTTGTTATGCCTAGAGGGGATAATACTATCCATTTTTATTGCCCTAGCCCTATGAATACTACAACTAGAGTCATCCACCTTCTCTGCTGCCCCCATAATTTTACTTACCTTCTCCGCATGCGAAGCTAGCGTAGGGCTAGCCCTTCTTGTTGCTACGGCACGTACCCATGGAACTGATCACCTTCAGAGCCTTAACCTCCTTCAATGTTAAAAATTTTAATCCCAACATTAATACTTTTTCCAACCATTTGGTTATCTAATCAAAAATGATTATGAACTACAACAACAGTACAAAGCCTTTTTATTGCTCTGATTAGTCTCACTTGATTAAAATGAAATTTAGAAACAGGATGAGCATTCTCTAACTTTTATATAGGCACCGACCTCTTATCCACCCCCCTCTTAATTCTTACCTGCTGGCTTCTCCCTCTAATAATTCTAGCCAGCCAAAACCATATTAACCAAGAACCTATTAACCGACAACGAACCTACCTTACACTAATAGCCTCTCTACAAGCCTTTCTTATCATAGCATTTGGTGTAACTGAAATAATTTTATTTTACGTCATATTTGAAGCTACACTAATTCCCACTTTAATCATCATTACCCGCTGAGGAAATCAAGCTGAACGCCTTAACGCAGGTACTTACTTCTTATTTTATACACTAGCTGGCTCCCTACCACTGTTAGTTGCCCTCCTTGTTCTACAACAAAATACAGGCACTTTATCAATATTAGTCCTAAATTATTCTCAAACTCTGACTCTCTTTTCCTGAGGAGACAAAATTTGATGGGCCGCTTGCTTAATTGCTTTCCTCGTAAAAATACCCCTCTATGGTGTTCACCTGTGACTCCCCAAAGCACATGTAGAAGCCCCCGTTGCCGGATCAATAGTTCTAGCAGCGGTTCTACTCAAACTTGGAGGCTATGGCATAATTCGAATTACATCTATCCTAGATCCCCTCACTAAAGATATAGCTTACCCCTTTATTATTTTAGCCTTATGGGGGATCATCATAACAGGCTCTATTTGCTTGCGACAGACGGATCTAAAATCACTAATCGCTTACTCCTCTGTGAGCCACATGGGTCTAGTAGTAGCAGGAATTCTTATTCAAACTCCCTGAGGACTTTCAGGAGCTATTATTTTAATGATTGCCCATGGCCTGGTATCGTCAGCTCTTTTCTGCTTAGCCAATACAACCTATGAACGAACACACAGCCGGACCCTCATTTTAGCTCGAGGTATACAAGTTCTATTTCCTCTTACAGCTACGTGATGATTTATTGCTAACCTAGCCAACCTTGCCCTTCCCCCCCTCCCTAATCTTATAGGGGAATTAATAATTATTACAGCCCTCTTTAACTGATCTTACTGAACACTTATCCTCACTGGTGCAGGCACCTTAATTACAGCAGCCTACTCCCTTCATCTTTTTCTTATGTCACAACGTGGCCCAACTCCTACCCACATCATAGGACTCTACCCATTTCATACCCGAGAACATTTATTAATAATCATACACTTAATTCCTGTCATTCTCCTTATCACAAAGCCAGAACTAATATGAGGATGATGCTACTGTAGATATAGTTTAAGTAAAACATTAGATTGTGGTTCTAAAAATAAGGGTTAAAATCCCCTTATCCACCGAGAGAGGTAATGAAACAGCAAAAACTGCTAATTTTTGCACCCGTGGCTAAACTCCACGGCTCACTCGCGCTCCTAAAGGATAATAGTTCATCCATTGGTCTTAGGAACCAAAAACTCTTGGTGCAAATCCAAGTAGTAGCTATGCACACAACACCTTTAATTTTATCATCTACCCTCCTCCTTGCACTAGGAATTCTTCTCTATCCACTCTTATTATCAATTATTCTTACACCACAAAAACTCAACCATTTTAGTACCCACGTAAAAACTGCTGTAAGCACAGCATTTTTTTTAAGCATCGTACCCTTAGTAATTTTCTTTGATCAAGGCACAGAATGTATTTTATATACCTGAAACTGAATAAATACCATAAGCTTCAACATTAACATTAGCTTTAAATTTGACCATTACTCATTAATCTTCTTACCCATTGCTCTATTTGTAACCTGATCTATTCTAGAATTTGCATCATGATACATATATTCAGATCCTTACAAAAACCGTTTTTTCAAATACCTCCTTCTTTTTCTTGTGGCCATAATAATTCTAGTTACTGCTAACAACCTATTTCAACTTTTTATTGGCTGAGAAGGCGTAGGAATCATGTCCTTTCTCTTAATTGGCTGATGATATGGACGTGCAGATGCAAATACAGCAGCCCTACAAGCAGTCCTATATAACCGAGTTGGAGATATTGGATTAATTTTATGCATTGCCTGAATTATGGCAAACTTAAATTCATGAGAAATTCAACAAATCTTTTTTCTCTCCAAAGACTTTGACATAACAATTCCTCTCTTTGGCCTTATTCTCGCCGCCACCGGAAAATCAGCCCAATTTGGCCTCCACCCCTGACTTCCCTCCGCTATAGAAGGTCCAACCCCAGTATCAGCTTTACTACATTCAAGCACTATAGTAGTAGCAGGAATCTTTCTTCTAATTCGACTTCATCCCCTGCTAGAAAATAATCAACTGGCCCTCACCAGCTGCCTATGTATTGGAGCCTTAACTACACTATTCACTGCCACTTGTGCTCTAACCCAAAACGATATCAAAAAAATTGTAGCCTTCTCCACATCTAGCCAACTAGGGCTTATAATAGTTACCATCGGCCTCAATCAACCCCAACTAGCATTTCTTCACATCTGCACCCACGCCTTTTTTAAAGCAATACTTTTTCTTTGCTCAGGCTCTATTATCCATAGCCTTAATGATGAACAAGATATCCGAAAAATAGGAGGCCTTCATAAACTAATACCTTTAACCTCTTCTTGCCTTACCATTGGAAGTCTCGCCCTCACAGGAACCCCCTTTTTAGCAGGATTCTTCTCAAAAGACGCAATCATCGAAGCCCTCAACACTTCTTACCTAAACGCCTGAGCACTCATCCTCACTATTATTGCTACTTCTTTCACTGCAGCATACAGCCTTCGACTAATTTTTTTTGTAGTTATAGGAACCCCACGATTTATCCCACTCGCCCCTATTTCTGAAAATGATCCAGCCGTGATTAATCCTATCAAACGATTAGCCTGAGGAAGCATTATTGCAGGCATACTAATTACTTTAAACTTCCTACCTCTAAAAACCCAAATTATAACCATACCTCTTATTTATAAACTCACAGCGCTGTCAGTCACAATTCTTGGTCTACTCATCGCTATAGAATTAGCTATATTAACCTCCAAACAATATAAAACCACTCCCACTTCCCCCCTTTATTCTTTCTCTAATATACTGGGATTTTATCCATCAACAATTCACCGTCTAACACCAAAACTTAATCTTACTCTAGGCCAACTTATCGCCACACAACTCTTGGACCAAACCTGACTTGAAAACTCAGGCCCTAAAGGAATTGCACTAACACAAACTAAAATATCTACACTTGCTAGTGATCCTCAACAAGGAAAAATCAAAACCTACCTAACTATCCTCTTCTTAACTAACATATTAGTCGCCTTATTGATGACACTTTAATCCGTTCGAAAAGTCCCACAACTAAAACCCCGAGTTAGCTCCAATACCACAACTAAAGTTAAAAATAACCCAAAACCACCTGATGAAACTATGTATCCCCCACAAGAAAATAACAAAGCAACCCCAATCACCTCGGCCCGCAATACATTTTTTCCTTTTTCATCAGTAACAAACAAACACTCTTTTAAATCCCCACGAAAATACCAAATTGCTGCCATTAAAAATATTAATTTACCTAACGCATCCATAATAATAGACTTGTCCCCTCAACTTTTAGGGTACGCGTCCGCCGCCAAAGCTGTTGAATAAGCAAACACAACAAGTATTCCCCCCAAATAAATTAAAAATAAGACTAAAGATAAGAAAGATCCTCCATACCAAACCAAAATTCCACAACCAGTCCCCGCTGCTACAACCAATCCAAGTGCAGCAAAATAAGGCGCAGGATTAGAGGCTACAGCTACTATGCTAATAACTAAACTCGACAATAATAAATAAAGAAAAAAATTCATAATTCCCACCCGGACTTTAACCGAGACCTATGGCTTGAAATACCATTGTTGTATTCAACTACAAGAACCCCTAATGGCTAACCTACGTAAAACACACCCCCTAATTAAAATTGCTAACGATGCACTAATTGACCTACCTGCCCCATCAAACATCTCAGCTTGATGGAATTTCGGTTCCCTCTTACTTCTCTGCTTAATAACACAAATTTTAACTGGACTATTTTTAGCTATACATTACACCTCCGATATTTCCCTAGCCTTCTCTTCTGTAGCCCACATCTGCCGAGACGTAAATTATGGCTGAATTATCCGAAACATTCACGCTAACGGAGCATCATTTTTCTTCATCTGTATTTACTTTCACATTGGTCGAGGTCTATATTATGGCTCCTACCTCTATAAAGAAACATGAAACATTGGCGTAATCCTTCTTCTTCTTACAATAATAACTGCATTCGTAGGATATGTTCTCCCATGAGGACAAATATCCTTCTGAGGTGCCACAGTAATCACTAATTTACTCTCCGCTGTTCCCTATACAGGAAATGCAGCAGTACAATGAATTTGAGGAGGCTTCTCTGTTGATAACGCTACCTTAGGCCGATTTTTTGCCTTCCACTTCATTCTTCCTTTCGCTATTGTGGCAGCAACCCTTCTACACGCCCTCTTCCTTCATGAAACAGGCTCAAATAACCCAGTCGGCCTAAATTCAGATACTGACAAAATCTCTTTCCACCCCTACTTCTCCTACAAAGATCTCCTAGGATTTGCAATTCTCCTCATCACACTTTCATCACTAGCCCTATTTTCCCCAAACCTATTAGGAGACCCAGAAAACTTCTCCTCTGCCAACCCCCTAGTCACACCACCACATATTAAACCTGAATGATATTTCTTATTTGCCTACGCAATCTTACGATCTTTTCCAAATAAACTTGGAGGAGTCCTCGCCCTCCTATTTTCCATTCTAGTTCTTATATTGGTACCTTTCCTACATACATCAAAACAACAAGGATCAACATTTCGGCCCCTTACCCAATTTTTATTCTGAACCTTAGTAGCAGACGTATTAGTCTTAACATGAATTGGTGGCATACCTGTTGAACACCCCTTCATTGTCATTGGTCAAATTGCATCTCTACTCTACTTCATAATTTTTCTCATTTTTAATCCACTAGCTGGTCTTATAGAAAACAAATTATTCAATTAACCCGCCCTAGTAGCTTAATTTCCAAAGCACCGGTTTTGTAATCCGAAGATCGGAGGTTAAACCCCTCCCTAGCGCCAGAAAAGAAAGATTTTAACCTCCACCGCCACCTCCCAAAGGTGGTATTCTAAACTAAACTATTTTCTGTATCATATATAGTACTTATGTAGCTTCAAGCATGTACTAGTACATATAATGCTTGATAGTACATATGTACTAGTACATATAATGCTTGATAGTACATATGTACTAGTACATATAATGCTTGATAGTACATATGTACTAGTACATATAATGCTTGATAGTACATATGCATTGACATAATTGAAATAATAATAAAAAAAATTACAAGTACAAAAAATATACAATTAAAATAAGCAATACATAAACCATATAACGAAACTCACAAGGTATTTAAGAACACCTGATAACTCGAATAATCCCCATAACTCCTTCTCAAATTTTTCTATGCAAGGACTCAACTGTAATAGGACCTCAGATAACTATGTAGTAAGAGACCACCAACCAGCTTTATTAAACGCATCCTATTCATGATGGGTCAGGGGCAATAATTGTGGGGGTAGCACTAAATGAACTATTACTGGCATCTGGTTCCTATTTCAGGGCCATAAATGGTAAACATTCCCCACCCGGATAACTATATCTGGCATCTGATTAATGGTGTCAACCCAATTGTCCATGACCCACCATGCCAAGGCGTTCATTTATATGCATAGGGGTTCTCTTTTTTTTTGGATGTGTTATCTTGCATTTGGGCACTTTCTGAAGTGAATAACAATAAGATAATACATTTACTTTGTAAGAATAATATAGGTGAATTCTTCAAAGACATACCTTAAGAATTGCATATATTTATATCAGGTGCATACATACCCTTACTTGGCCCCAGGATCCTTAAGGTTTCCCCCCCCCTTGATTTAACTAATAAATCTCGCAAACCCCCCCTACCCCCCCACACAACGATGTTTTATTAAATCCTGTCAAACCCCAAAACCAGGTAAAACTCGACTGTATGAACTATAAAGTCCTAATAATTTCCTAAATATATTAGACACTTTTCCTACTTGTACACCATCCATTTACATTGTACACCATCCATTTACATTGTACACCATCCATTTACATTGTACACCATCCATTTACATTGTACACCATCCATTTACATTGTACACCATCCATTTACATTGTACACCATCCATTTGCATTGTACACACATCT